GAATTTCAATAAAAAAAGACTCACATAGGAGAGGGAAGCCCAGCCTCTCCTAAAAACCAAATCGAATTGAGTCCTAGATCCATTTATCTAGGATCTACTCTTATTTGATTCATACCCTATTGTCAACATGCCACTATGAAGGTTGTAACCACCAAAACGGAATCAAAATAGAAAATGCATCTTATCATTAGATTCGAATAGACCCGTGGGATCTTGCCATGGAGGCAAAAAATCTGGTTCTTCGCCCGGCGCAATCAATTGATTGTCTGAAACGGAAATAGGAACTGTACGGTCCGTGTGGTGCCGAAAATTCAAGCTAATTGCTTGAACTTGGCTCCGCCGGTGAATATGCAGAGACCCATTATGGGCCCGGTTAATATTATTAATATTAACCGGGCCCATGTTTTTGTCCCCTAATTAACCGAAATTCCCGCTCATCTAGGTTGGCAAGTTCGGCTGCCAACACACAAAAGGAGCATTCCGTTTTGACACGTTTTTCCTGCTCTAGGAATCCATTTAGCCATACTCGATCCGACAAAGACAGATGGTCGAGTCTTAACAAAACAAATGGGTTCCATAACTAATTCGTCTCTCAGCTTCGTTGTAACATTTTATGGCCTCAACTCTCTTTGTGAACCCAATGACTCGTATACGAATGTGGAAAATTGCCCTCTGAGTCGGGCATTCAAATACTGCCCGAAGAAGTCAGTATCACAAAGGTTCCCCAGCAGTCAGGCGAAGAGGACCTTCTTGCACAATAGGGGCCTCGTCTCTAGAAGCGCCTTCCGCTAGGACAGAAGGGGTGTTTGAACTAGTCAAGCGAAGACGAGAGACAGGACGTTGTTCTTGCACAATAGCGGCATTACCTCTGGAAGTTCCTGATAAGAGGACTGAAGGTACTCCAACACTAAATTTGACGCAACCCCAAGTAGTCACAGGCAAGTTCATATTTCTGATCGTTTGTGCTTTGAGTTCTAAGAATGAGATCTCTTGGGGCAAGAGATTAAGCGCTTTCCCTTTGAGTCGCAAACGAAGTTTCCCATCGTTACGCAGAAGTTCTTCCACTTTTCTGATAACATCAATGCCCGAGTTTTCACTCTGAATAATCAATTTCAGCTGGAAGTAGAGAGAGTTCGTAACCAATCGTTCTTCGTAAACGAATCTCCTTTTGGTATCCTCTTGATAGAAGATTTTTCCTTCCAGCTCCGATTGAGCCTCCTTAATCGTGGTTTTTATTAACTCGCCCTCCTCGGGAGAAAACCGGGAAATATGGTTTTCTAAAGTTTCCCATTTTTTTCTACTAGAGCCTTCTGCTCGTTCAGGGTATCAAGTTTTTCTTGACAACCCCTTCTTTTTTCATTGAAGGCTTCTATTGATTCTTTGTCCACCTTGACGAGATAGCGGTCAAGGGTGGGTTTGAATAACAGAAAAATATTCCAGTTATCCCTGGGCATTTCATACGTAGGATTCACTAGGGGCAAGCATTCAGAGAGCATGATGAGAACTTCAGCTAATGCCAAAGTGATGTTTTTGTAACTTTGACCAGTTGCCCACAATAATCTCTGTTTGCCTTCTATTTCGCTGAGTATCCCTTCGAGGCTCTCTGCCGCCGACCAAGTCAAAGTCGAACGATTCGTTTGGGGCAGTAAAATCGTCCAAATCCGTATCTGTATCAGTATCAGGATCGGGGAACTCCGCATAATCTCGGAGAACTTTCTCTTCGGCCCACACGAAAGAAACGTCTAGCTCTTCTCTTAAGGTGTCGAGTGAAACTTCCGATTCCGAAACAGTTGTTTCGGAGGGAAGCTCAAAAACGGTAGGAGTTGTGTTTAGCATCGAAGGGGCAGTATCTCCCCCCCCGAACCAATTAGCAAATCCAACATAGCTAAGAACCCCAACCATTATCAATTGTCGTGTCACAAATACTATGACATTTTTTACTTTAAAAACACATTTTCTGATAGTAGTCAAGGGATTCATAGGATGCGGATTTGTTGAAATTTGTTAAAATATGTATGCTGAAAGAATTTTAGCTCCAATGAGCTGCCTGATTCCAGATTCAGCGTTTGGTTCGAATATCGGCCGAACCTGGACTTTTTTAATCTTCCCATAGTTTTTTTTTTGTCGGTTAATTAATAATTAACCTGTAGTTCCTTACCCTTACGTTCCCCTTTTTTTGAAATATCGTGAACAATTTTAGTAGGTTGGGCCCCCTGCTCGAGGAAATATAGAATCAAAGGGACATTTAAATAGGCTTGTCCCTGTTTCGGATCGTAAAAACCCACTTTTCCGAGATCCTGGCCTTCTCTGCGGGATCGAACATCAAGTGCCACGATTCGATAGACCGCGCATTGGGATAGATATAGATGCATAATGCCCCCCCTGGAAACGTAGAAGAGGTTTTCGCCTCGTACGGCTCAAGAAAGAATGATTTGAATTCTTTTGAGTCGTTTTTTTTCCGTCCTGAAAAAGAAACACCATCCTTCCTCCTAACTCAAGTTGTATAAGCATTTATTGAGCAGTCTCAAACCTTTTTTGTTTGTCTCGTTTAGAATCTGCTTATGGTTAAAACAATTCAAAAATGGAATTTTCTTGTTCCGGAATCTCTTATCTTTGCTTTGAATCATTAGGTTTAGATATTACTTTGATGATCTTTAATCGTTTCAAAACAGCAGCAACGTGTTTTTTGAGATTTCTTTCTAGCGAAGAATCATAATTGACGAAATAATTACAAAGTTTTCCCTGCTTATTTTATTGATTTACACTAACCATAGATCCCGCTTCCTGAGAAATGAATAAATAGTTTAAGTTCTGCTCGAGCTCCATCAGATACTATCCAGCAAAAACGGGTTTTGAGCAGGACAAACTATGTCGAGCCAAGAAACATTTTTCTTTCTATCAAAAATGGCGGATGGAAAATTCCACAAACGATCATGTCCTTCAAGTCACCCGCTGCTTTCTGCCACAACGTTTCAAACGAAGTTTTACCATAACATCCCTCTTGTCCGAAACTCATGATGGAATTGATTCAATATGGAATCTTGAATAGTTATTGAATCACTCAAAACAATAGGTCCAATATTTATACTTGAGACTTTTCTATATGCACCGGTCAACATTTTGATAACACCAATATCAATCACTTTTTCTTTTTCTTTTTTTTCTTTTTTAAGTGAAGCAGAAGATTCTAAAATATTCGAAAAAAGAGTTTCGATTTAGAATCAAACTGCCCTGGGACGGAAGGATTCGAACCTTCGAATTTCGGGACCAAAACCCGGTGCCTTACCGCTTGGCCACGCCCCATTTAGGATTTTCTTTCCTAGTTAGAAAGAATACTACAATCGGGATTGGGTATTCGTCAATTTCCGCTCAAATCTCTATGAAATAGATTCGATTATTGCTAGGATTTAACACGTGTAGTTATTTAACACGTGTAGTAGAATCCAACAGAATTTATTGATCATTACATATAATTCAATTAAGATAATGTATGAAAGTATGATTCCTTCTACTCTCGTTTGAGCAGGGAAGGCTTTTTTGTTTTGATTGGGTGATTCAAAGAAAAATAAAGATTTTTGGTGTACCTTAATTACTTCACTTTATTTTTTCCTTCTATCATATCACTGAATCAAAATACAATTAAAGAAGGAAATATTTGTTATGCTGAATATCTTTAGTTTGATCTGTATCTGTCTTAATTCTGCCCTTCATTCAATTAGTTTTGTTTTCGCTAAATTGCCCGAGGCTTACGCTTTTTTGACTCCAATCGTAGATGTTATGCCAGTTATACCTGTGCTCTTTTTGCTCTTAGCCCTTGTTTGGCAAGCTGCTGTAAGTTTTCGCTGATATTTTTACTACTGTCTTACAATACAAACATTCCTCCATTTTTAGGAGAAAAAAGATTCTACTAATTGATAAGCTACGATCAGTCTTACATTAGGAACCCTCGATTCACACAGAGAAATTTCGGGACCGCCTATTCTTACCTTCTACTTCCAGTGACCGAGGCCCCTACTAGTATTAATTAGTATTAATTAGGGTCCCCTACAATTACAATATATAGAGATGGGGCATGAAAGATAATTTTGGTGAAAGACTCTTATTACAAATGCATTTCTGAAAATGACTTTCTTTTGTAGAAATCACTTCATTTCTTGGTGTCAAACAAAATAGGATATACGGTCTAAAAATGGATAATCTATTCTCCCTTTTCCCCAAAATGATCTTGGAGATTTTGTAATGCTTACTCTCAAACTCTTCGTTTACACAGTAGTGATATTCTTTGTTTCTCTCTTCATTTTCGGATTCCTATCTAATGATCCAGGGCGTAATCCTGGGCGTGAGGAATAAAAAAGCCGGTTTTTTTCCTTGCTCGATTTCCGAATTTTTTTATGATTTTATCTATTCTAGACATTGAACTATGATAAAATCAGAGAAAATGGTTCGGGTTTTTTATTTTGAAAGGCGAATATCAAGTCATCAGAGGAGACGGAAAGAGAGGGATTCGAACCCTCGGTACGAATAAGTCGTACAACAGATTAGCAATCCGCCGCTTTCGTCCACTCAGCCATCTCTCCCACTTGAAAAAGTGGAATTACCCTGGTATGATTATGCATGAAATAAAAAAAAAGGAAAGAAACTTTCGTTCGTTTGAAATATTTTTTGATCCCTCGGCCTGGCTAGGTACTGACCAGGTCAGGCCATTTCTTTCTTGTTTTATTCCAATGAATCATAGATCCAGTGATTTCTGGGATTTGAAAAAGACTTGTTCTTGTTATTGAAGTGAAGCAACAACAATTGGAATAGAAAATAACGGGGTATTTCTGCTCCTTTGATAGATGATAGAAGTGTCATTTCTTATTATTTCTTATTGAATGAAAATGGAAAGCAACGCGGGTTTCCTATCTCATTTCCTATCTCATCAAGCTCTGCCGGCGAAACGCGCATTGCGTGATTCTGTTCTGATCCTATCTTGATTACGCGAGAGTCTTTTGTTCGAC